CTTTCTTGGGGCATAGGTTAACCTATAATTGATAGTAGAGCGTATGCTAAATCCCCAACCCTCATGATGCACTTCGTTTGATTCATTCCGCTTATCGTACCACTTAGAGCTTTCAAACCCTTTTCTTAGCGCTGCGGTAATATGTTGTTATTTAGAAATAGGAATGGTATGTTTAATAGCTCGCATATGTGTGTTTCAGATTCTATAGTACTCGGTTCTTCTGTTCGACGAGTTCTTATTTTCCTAGGTCTAATAATATGTTTACTGGTTCGTTTTCACCGGAGGAGGCAGCTAGAAATCCAGTTTTGTCAGTAGGTTGGCGTACAAGGAGGATAAAGGAAAGCCCGTTTGTAGTTCAATTCGTTAGAACCAAATGGCACGTTGAGAAACGAGAACTTCCACATGCCGAGCATCATTACCGTACTGGTGACTTCACCACCTGTTCAACTATTAGCTTTCTTGCCTTATCACAATCGAATGAATTGAGACAACCAGAGCAACTGGAACTACTACATCTGAGAGAGATGAGGAACCGGTCCTACGGTGAAAGCCGAAAGCCTTACGCATTGCTTTAAGAATGGGTCTAGCGGGCGTATTGAATCCGTGACCCCTATCTCTTCACTTCTGATCGATTAGGGAGGGGGGACGCCTCTTACTCGAATACGCCTTTTGGGGGTGTGCGTTGTCCAACCGGCTAGTCGGATCCTTCTTCTATAGAAATGGGAAACAGAAATCCCTGTTATAGCAGAGGTTATATTCCACTTCTGAAACGATCTCATTAATGCATAAATAGTAATAGGTTATTTAATGGCGGGAATCATAATTCGAAGATGGCGGTAAAGCATAAGACTGTGGAAGCGAAATCACACTAATCTAGTTGGCCAAAGCAAGGGAAGTTCATCTCTTTCTTATTTTGCCTACGGCGCATAGTGAAAGGCATTCTATCGATCCGCCATTAAGCTTCGATCGATCGCCTACTTTCATTCCTAATCTATCTCTAATGCTTCGCTTGCAGCGAGAAAACAGATGCGTAACGGCTTCCGAGTAACAAAGAGCTGGTTTTGCCTACCTCTTGAAGGCTCGAAAGGCGGGTAAAGTGACAAATAGGCTAGATTGTCCTATTAAAACAGACCTTGTGCCAAATAGAAGGTAGTCCCTTGATCCATCCCTGCGGACGAGATACATCGGTTGAGATTCAGCAAAACGAAATCAGCTGCATGCATAGACGCCAAAAAAGGAGATCAAAAGAATCTTTCGAATCGATATAAATTATATAATCTGTAGAAGTACAAGATTTGGAAAAGAGGGCTCAGACACGGTCGCGAGAATTCTTCTTGTTCCCGGTCAATGAAATTCCTGAATTAAAGTACCTTGACTTTCCAATATTGATAGTTCGCGAAAGAACTAAGATCTTCAAGGCTATACCAACTGAGCTATCCTGACCATTTATGGAATCTGGATTCCCCGGTTTTCTTCCTGGCTCGGACTCCTTGTCTGGAATAGGTCGCGTAACAACCCCCCAGAGGGAGACTCGAGTTATTTACTTCTTTGTGAAAATAGATTATATAGCCATGATGGTTGGTCAAGTGGACAATGCCCAGGTGGGTAGACCCATATAGTAGGGGAGATAAATGCCCTGCAGTGCTATTGAGACCGATCTAGGTTATTGATGGCTTTTATTTAAAGACAAGGAGCTTAAAGGTGATGGATAAGGCTTTCACCCATCCGATACTGAGTAATCCGTTAATCGATCCCCAAGGGAAGGGTACTTGTATCTATAGCACATTGGTGTTTCAAGCAGGCCAGCCCACTCTTAACAACAATGCAATCAGTCCATTCACTCAAAACCGGAACCCACACTCAAAGTTAAGGTCAATACTACATTTATACATACCAGCCTCGACAGAGGGGAAGCACCTACAGCATAATCACTCATGAACACATATTGACTCACTTCTAGATAGATTAGTTGATTCACAATGCCCGCAGATACCTATATATGTTATTTCACCTTTTTATTTGAATATGTTTATCTAAGGCAGATCGAACTAGTCTTAATATATGGAAGATCTTGGGGACAAGGAGCTTAAACGTTATCGATCGACATATTGGCTCGATCGGGGCCCAGGCTCTGCCCTCCGAGCACTTAAGCATGCATCCGGATTCGGGCTCTGGGCTTGCTCATCAATATGTCAGTGTGGCAAGTGCTTAATGTAGCATTCTTGTCAAGGACTTCCCCATGTTTAAATAGAGTCCAGGGATCTGCAGGCTTGTATTGGGAATGCCATCCGCTTCCAGCGTGCGGTTGACCGGGCTGCCATCACAATAATCTAGGGTTTGCATATGCTCTAGCATTCATTCTTGTTCTTGGTCTTGCTTGTTCTCCCTGGATCTCACTGCTTCCTTCCTACCCCCGGTAGCAAAAGTCACGAGATTAGTTATTTAAAACGGGCCTTCTGCCTTGGATTGCTTTGGCCCATTTGACTGGATTCCCAGTATTCGAGCATGTGAATTTCACGGCTTTCAAGCGATCAGACATACCAGAATTTCTATTCGATAGAATAGTACGCGATACTCAATTGGGAATCAACTCGACGGCACTTGACCATTCGAGCGAAGGTGAGTGGATACATGTCTATGAAGCTAATAAACCAGTGGATTCTCTTCTCTTAATGGCTATAGTCAATATGATATTAAAAACATATGTTCGAAGGCGATTATACATGCCACAAAGATTAACCAAAATCACTCAGTTACATAAGTATCACTATGATTTGCTAAATAATCAAGAGAAAATAGATAGTATTCATCAGATAATATTGGATCCCATATTTTTTGACAAACTCGCAATGAGCGAGCACTTAAATGGTTACTTTCATAAGACAGTGATGATACAACTCATCATTAATAACTATGTAAATATGCCACTTTTCAATACAATGATCAATAATTATGCGACCATCCTCACGGCTCCTCCATTAGGCGACATTACTTCATGTCTGTATCATCTTATATATCAAGAGATTTTGGATAGACATTTAGAGAAGCAATTTCCTGATATAGTTTTCACACGATGGGGTAACGAAGTGTTTATTCTGAACAAATTCAATTCAGAGAAGAAGATCGAGAAAACAGAACTACTATCATTTCTAGATTCACTAGATCACATAAAAAGTAGTCAAGTGAACACAATCCATTGTATTGATGGGCCCCAAAAATTGTATGGATTTGAAAATCCATTTAATGGGATTGCATTAACTAATCAAAAGAATATTCAAATATCTCTTCATGAGTGCGGGAATGTGACTGTGAGAAAACACATTGCTGCTGAACAAATGTAAGAACTTCCTGGATAATGGTGAAGAATCTTTCTTCTTTCTTTTCTCTTCTCTTCTTTCTTTTTGATGATTGATTTTCTCTTCTGTCTTTTTGAACTCAACCGGGGTTAGGAATAGAGGGTAGCGGCAAAGAGTTCATCTTTATCCAGCCCTCACCATCAAATGCATTTTCTTGCTATTCAGCAAAGCCACTTTGACCCGGTCAACCATAGAAATTGGAATAGAAAGAGCTGCTTCCTCTAGGCGTAGACCAGTTATCAACCAACTTGAAAAAGAAATTCCTAGCTCTGATAAAAAAGGAAAACTACCACGGATAAAGGTTTGAAACATCCTCCATTGGACTTATTAAATAGGGCTCCATAGCAACGCTGAACCACACTATTCTTTTCTATTTAGGGGAAAGATGCTCAGGAAAGTAGCCACCCCGAAGAAAGATCAAGTTTATAGACGATACTAGACTGTATGAAACAGATGGGCTTACTACAGCACTTATCCAATACAGCTCAGATCAAGGGAGGTTCAACTAGATTGCAAGGGAAGAGAAACGATCCAGTAGCATACCCTAGCAAGATTCCTGAAAAGATAGATCAAGTTTATAGACTGGATGATACTATAGATTAGGATCAAGATGGATATGCCTCTATCTAATCAATTCTGAGTAGATGGTAGATTGATCTTGTTATTCGCCGAAGGGCAATGTTGGTGGATAAAAGATATGTGTGAATCCTGGGAAACTGAAATCTGTGCTCTATCCAGCAGGTCATGATATGTTATTCTTGTTCTAGCAAAAGGCAAAGATGGTGATTCAAATCTAGCATTCGCCAAGGCATTTGTATCTAGAAGAGACAGACAGGTGTGTTCCTACCCCAACCATTTCAGATTAGCGTGTTCCTGCTGCAACAAATGCGTCTAAAATGTAAAGTGAACGATGGATACTAGGTGCTGTGCGAAAAGCCCTTGTTTTGGTTGCGAGAGGGCTGGCGCCACACCACATAATTCCGGCTCTGCAAGCTTGGTTTTTCCCGAGTTGCTTAAACTATACAATTGCCAGTCCGCATCGGCGTAGCTCGACCTATTTAATAAGTCTGAAAGCGCTAGGCGTAAGAGAAGCAAACCAAACGTTAATCGATTGTCGGGTTCCATGCTTGTCTCATTCATGTGTTCGAATCAGCATCCTCCCTGGCATCACATAGAGCCCAAGTCGAGAGGAATCTGCTTCCCCAGACTGTCAACTACAGTAAATAACCCGTATGCTAGGAGCAATGTCTCGTATCTGCAACCACGAGCCCCTCTCTCTAGTCCTAGGCTTCGCCCTTTACTACTAATAACTGCAAAGGAGCAGCACCACCGCATAGCGATCCCGAAGCAAAGGAGAGACAGCTCGTTCCTTGGGTTGGGCGAAACCTGTAACCTTTCCACTTCGACCTCTTGCCTCACCGTATGCGCCTGCTCGAAGTGTCCATGCATGAGGGGAGCATCATTCATGATAAAGGATACGGGCTGCTCGCCCTTCGCTTCTTTTCGTACTAGCTTTGTGCCGGATTGGAGTTCTTCTGATGAAGGTACGAAAGAAGGAGAAGCCTGTGATGTCACTACCTGTAGCTCTCGATAAAGTATTGCTGTATTGACCATTTGCATTGGCAAAATAAATGGGAAAATGGTAGATCGATGCAATAAGCAAGCCCTAACTTAAGGTTTTTGGACAAGAACGGTACCAGCATTCTCTTCTGCTTCCCTTTCCTAAATAGTAATAGCCACCTTAATTCGCCTCGACTAGAGGTCGGGATTCCGCAGCAAGAGTAGGATGATGGAGTAGAAAAGTCAAGAGTAACAGGTGTATCACCTATGAGGCTTGCTCCGTCTTTACTAGTGCTACAGCTGGAAGAACCTAAACTATAATCCGAACAGCCTCCTCGTACCAGTGGAAAAGGGGGGAATAACTCAAGTGCATTTCATCTCTTGTTTTGCCTTACCACAGTCGTGCAGATCAGTTACAAGATCAATTCGTCCTGGCTCTTCACTGAGCAAATCCAAAGAGCCTAGCTTCACGTCTACCTTTTCCTTATTTCATCTTCTCACGGTAAGATCATTTCATACCTTGCCCAGATCGAGGCTTCGGTGAAACATAAACGAATTCAGGTGGAATTGGTTGACGCAATGGAAACATTTCTTTGTAAGCTGGCTTCCACTAGCCTCACTTTGACTCCTCTTCCTAGGCGCCAGAGATGTCGCTTCTCTGCTCGATCCAATGACCACAACGGAGAATGCCTTTTCCTAGAGGACAGTGGATCGGTCGGGTAGTCTATTGGCTCGCTATCTTGCTAACCACAGGTGCAAATAAACCATTTGACCAGCCCCGGGAAGTGCCGGCTCACCGTTCGCACTAAGCTCCAAGCCTGCAAGTTAAGTTCTTGGCTTAGCGATTGAGTGCTAACTTGACTCTGCGTCCCTTGCCAACCCACAATCTCCAAAAAGAAGTAAGAACTGGAAAGATCCGGAGCAGGCTTGATCGAATTAGTACATTGTTGGAATGGGATTTCTTTAATTAAACTAGGAATGTCCGCCAGAAGCTCATTCTAGGGAGGCGAGTTCGTATGTCTCTAGAAGCTTATATCTTCCTTAAATAATTGAATCGGGGAGGACAAAGCCGACAGACCTATATTAGACAGAAGATAGTCCTTCCTACTCTGTTAACAACATTTGTTTCTACCGGGTTAATTCGGGACAGAAGAGGATAGTTAAGGAAGATTTCTCTTAGAATTCGCCAACACATATTCCTTCCCGCGGAATGGAGAGTGTTATTGAAAAAGGAGGGAGTTTCAAGATCAGGAATGGGTAGCCCATGTGAATTTATCGATAATTGATGTATTGCAAGAAGAAGACAATAGTAGGTGCAATTCGTAGGTCTGCTGATCCTGTTAATGCTTATGTCAAGGCGACTGCGCATAATGCCACCACTCAGTACGATATTCTCGTTCTCGTTCTTTCTATTTCTTCACCTTGGTTCTGCTTTATTAAATAATTTCTATCGCGTGAAAAACGAATCTTAACAGAGGGTTTAGTGGGGATTCAGATATCCAGAAAGACTACTTACAATACGAGTTTATATGACAGTTTAGCAATGATTCAATGAATGCAAGGTAAGCCCAGTCCTAATCTCCTCTCCGCCCTCACTTCACTGAAGCCTCTTGAGCTCACAGAAACTCATAGATAGCATTCTTTCCGGAATTGGAAGCAGTGCAGTAGCAAAAGAAGGAAGACTCTAGCCATCAGGTACTAGGGGTTTATCTAACCCCATAGGCTCCTTTTTATTATCAATTTCTCATTGGATCCAAGAGTGGGACAATGTATGTTTAATATTAAGCCTTCGCAACAACAGAATAAAATAACAAAATAGAAAGAAGCTGTTCGCCTTTCGCCCGGATATTCGACATGCTTTCGTGCAGGTTTGCTTATGATAAACAATGAAGACACGGTACTACATGTGGGAAACAAAGACTAAGCTCAGGGCTGCGGTTCGACAACATCTTCCTCAAGTCCTTGATGTTCTTCTCCTACAGGTCGAGTATTCTTTTATCTGCTGAATAGGGAAAAAAACATAAAGAACATATTTAAAAGTACAATTTGAAACCTGTCATATAACTCAGATGCATAATAGGTCAACGTCTGTACACGACTAATGAATGGAAGCAATGGAAGCGTTGACATGGTTTTGGAACAAATGGCTATACTATAGCTTACAATCAAAGACTACTGGTTAGGTATGGTGGAACAGGGGCACAGAATGTGGAAGTGCTAGGGAACTTGTGATGCCAAAAAAGGGGCATAACCTAAAGAAAAAGGCAATGTGTGCATTGCTTGCCATACATGAACACCGTTCTCACTCCTCTCCAACAATAAGAAATACGCAATTGGTATTATTGCCCTGTTGTGTAGCCAACTTATATAAGTTTGTGGTTAACAACAACAATTTACAAAGAAAGAGGGAAAATACTCCATGTGTCTTGTTTACTCATGACATGCATCTCTGTTTTATGATGACGTTCAATGTGATTGAATCCTTATATGTTATTCTATGATTCTATCAGCTTGAATTGAACAAATGTGGAGGAAAACATATTTCATTCCTGCATTATGATCTCTTCTTCTGTGCTAATTTGGTTACTACATGGTTCTGCTCTATAGGTTACCTTCCTTTGGTTCTAGAGGTTATTGAGTTCCCGGGTTCTTCCCTTACTGTGGCTCTATCTAGTCAAGAGAATGGAACTTTCGTTCGCTCTGCTCTGTATGCGCAGCCCAGCCCTGATAGTAAGCGCTTGAAGCTAGTACTAGAGTCGAAGTACTGCATGCAAAGAAGTCAAGGAGAAGGAATCAGACTCTAGTACCGCAGTAGATAGACCTCTTTTTCTTTGCAGCTCTCTTCCTCTTGCAAGTGCAGGAGTCCCTGACTGACTCAACTCGGCTTGGGTTGTCTTTAAACCTACTTCTCAAAACCTTTCCTACGAAAATATAAGCCATGGAAGCGCCGCTACGATGTAAAAGCTTAAAAATGGATTAAGGTGGATTTGCAAATATTTGATTTTCTTCTTTTCTATCTCTTTAGTTAGCGTTTATCCTTCTCTTTCTCCTCTATTCTCCGTTCCTGATACCCTTAATCACTCACACATCTGGTATTATGGCTTTGACTAAAACAGCTAGTCCTTACTTCTATTGATACTCTAGTCAAGAATTCATCTACATCTGCTGAGCCCTATTCTCTGGTATCTGCTGACCCTTCGTTTGTTGAATGAATTCTACTTAGCGTACCACCATGGCATGGCTAATAGCACGACCATTGTCTATCTCTACCCTTGCTATCAAAACACTGTCTGATCCGACTTTCTCTTCCCCATGCCATAAGAGGGTTCGGGTATATGATGCATTAGTCTAGTTTACAACAATACAACCAAACTAATAGCTTAGAGTAAAGGTAAACTAGTTGACTGAGGGCTCTCTACCCACATACATCTCTATTCTCCGTTCGTGATACCCTTAATCACTCACTCCATTCTTTCTGTTCTAAACTCTCTACCCGCAATCTTTTTTCTATCACGCGCTGAGCTGTTTTCATTTCAGTATCCCAGTTGTTAGAAAGGTAGCTATCATAATAGCTAATCCAATATATGTTAATCGATCTTTTTCCAAGATGCCATCACCCGAGCAACCCCAATATTGATTCACTCTAATTATCTCATTAAAGGGTGGCTCGTTCTTGAAACTATGTTCCACTATTTTATGGAGATCTTCAGTTATCCAGAAGGTGACTCTCTTGTAACCATCAACCACTGCAGTTGGGTTCTTGAACAGTGCATGTGGTTCTGGGATTCGAATATCTTGCTGGAAATGATTGACACACTTATACCATACAACTACTCCTATCCCACCTATAACTAGAATCTGAAATATTCGAGAAACTTTTCGCTTATGTTGCTGTGAATACGCAACTGTTGTTATTTGAACAAGAATCGAAGAAAATCGGTGTATTCCATCAAAAAGACATTTCAGACCTTTTCCAGCATATGAATGATGCACAGTGTCAAACACTAGATTTAGCCTGTTCACACATACAAGACCTAAACTATCACATAATTTTCGCATGCGGAAATAATGTGGACAAGAATACTTCATATAGTCGGACCATTCAACCTTAGGTTGAGTATTCAAAAGAATATAAGTTTTCGTCCTAATGAAATCCCACAAATTTCTGATACCTTTTTGAGTATTATTGTCAAAGTTCTCAACTGAACAAACTCTGTGTGAGGGTACTCTATATTCCAATGTAAATTTGTGTTTATTGTACATGAACGCTGTGTATTTATGTATCAAATACAATAAAGGTGCGACCCAACCATAATTGTTTAATATGAACGAGAATAAATTCAATGAGAAATCGCATAAGATTGATAATCCATTGAGGATGGCATGTTCACAACAACTATATGGATTATTCCAGAAGATATGAAGCTTTATGAAAAACTTAACGATACTTTGTTTATAGCGGAGGATAGGTGGTACTCCGGGCGATCCTGGAGAACAACTACTCCCACCCCCACCATTAACGAATGCAAATAGAAAATATTCCCACAAAGTAGAAGGAATTTGATGATCCCCACTTGTGCTCGAATCAGTTTCTAACTCATCCATATGTAAATGTTCTTCTATCTTTTCAAGGCATTCATCAGCATCTATATTAAGGTGGTTAGCTAGTATCATTTGGATTGAAGACTTGTTATATTTCAATAGGGAAAGTAATAGTTTTACTTGAAACATGACCAATTTGCTTTTCTATGGTTATAGGAATTGTGTGTTTGGGATTTTGTTTTCGTTTTCAGAATATGTATTCATGAACGAAGTAAGTTGTCATTGACCCTTATGTGGCTATCACGTATTTACGTGTTTCGCCCCCGACAACACAGGTGGTAACTAGATTCTCGTTTAGCTATACCCGACTTTGGAAATAAGCTGTAATCAATCCAATATGATGGAGGATTTTCCATTATATCAGCGTTCTATTCATGCTTAGGATTTGCTTATAAGCAGTCGATGATCACCTTGCTCTTTTCTAGTTCGAAGCAATTTCTTTATCCTCCTCCTTTGAAAAGCCCTATGCCAACAATACCGATACCTATTAATATCATACCTATACCAGCGCCGACTTTAGTCCATTGAATAATATGTTTATTCCGATCATTCAAATCGGGATATTGCGAATGAAACTCTGTTGGTACGTTGACATTATTTACATCAGGGGTGAGTGGATTAGTAACCAACCAATCATCATTCAGAAATGGTTGGGCTACATCATTATCGATGCTAGGAGTTTGCTCCTTAAACCAGTCAAGTGCTGCAAATCCACTTTGGATTTCATTCAATCGACTCCATAATTGATCCATGTATGGAATAAAGTCAAAGAAATAAGTCCCCCAAACAGACACTGGTACTTTTCCAAGTTTTAGCCATGTCAATGGATGATAATTAGCAAACAATTGCATAGCATCTGAAAATACCAATGGTTGATGAAACAAATCTGAATCATATAATGTAGCACATATAAATTGAGGATCCGCACCACAACATCCTCCAATACATCCTCCAAAATGTACTAATGCCAATATATTAGCATATATAACTGAATATTCCCCAAGACCATTTTTATGCAAAATGACTGTGGTTTTTGTATGATGGTGATGAATTGGAGTATTATCACTCAACAAATTCTCTTTTCTGATACTATCATCTAGATAGCGATGTAATTCATGTACAGTATCATAATACACTGATACACTATTCCCATCAGGTGTATAACCTGCCTTATCACTCCCTAAATACAAATATTTAGCAAAATGAGCATTGTATAAATGTAGATAGAGTTTTAAATACAACCTATGATACCAAAATTGGGGGAGAGCCATGTAACTGGGATACATAGGCGTTTGTATTTCATATACGGGAGGAGTTTGAGATGTTTTAGGATCGGCTTGCTCCTTCTTTATGAATGTAAAATCGTTGACATTATAATATAAATCCAGTTTGTTGTCATATTGAAAGTCTAAATAATTGAGTTCTGATTTTTGCATCGGAGTCAATTTATCCTGTTGTAGTATATAGTTATTACTTACATGATTTCTGAATGGGATTATTCTATCTCTCAGTAAATTCACATCGTGAATTCTTTGGAAAGATGATAATATAGCATCTTGAGATTGACTCAAGTCAATATTCTTGATTAATGATTTCCGAATCATACCTTCAGCCCCATATCTATCTGGGAGGTATTTTGTACTAAATATCATATGTTTATTATTATTATTAACAATTATATATTGATCGTTCGAATTCCTTACACGAAACACTTTTGAGATAAAGGATGTAATAGATTGATTCATGTTATATCGATTTTCAAGTCCGTCTTCAGCATCTAGAGATAGGTAGTTATCATCAATGATTTGTATTTCAGGCTTGTGATTTTGAAACAGTTCAAGTAATAGTTTGATTTGAAACATGGTTATATTATCTTTGATCCTAGTTAGTGGTTTTCTTGTGGGATTTTACAATTGATCTCATATCATGCTAGACTATAGTAAGTCTATCTGTGTATGAGTGTTTTAAGTTGTCATTACCCTAAGTTGGCCTTGTTGTGATTAGCCATGACAACATGTTGAATATGCAACCTTGATTCTGAGTTTTGTAATATGTGTCGATGAGTTGACTCTATCTCTGTGTAATGATGGCTGCGTGAGTTTCTGTTTTGTATTTCTCTGTGTGCCGCTGAGTGTAGTATGCCTATGTTGTATTCGCTTCAGTCGGTCAATTGTGAGTATGTCTAATCGTATTCCACTCCCAGAATCAGCTACAGATTTCTCCTACTTTTGATCGGTATGGACTATTGAACAAGTTGTTTTGCGGTGATAACAATAATAATCAAAACTTTCCACTAATGAGCGGAGGACTCAGTAATTCATGTTATCTCAGTAGGTCCTTACGCCAAGTCCAGTTGGCTACCGTGATCAAACCGCTTCGCTTGCACTGGCCTAGAAATTCTCACAACTCCCTATCTTTGAACCTTAGAAAATGAACAAACATCAGAAATTCTCACTATCATTCAAATAATAATCGCGCACATATTTGTGTACAGAAACGCGACCTGTTTTATGACTCCAATATTATCATCCTTACCGCATACATTATACTCTGAAGAATCAGTTCCACGGTCATCTGCAGCATGAATTTCAGAAGAAATACCTTCGAGATTGAGCTCATTTAATAGATTCTCGATAGCTTCAGTGTCAAACTTCACCTTTTTGGAATTCATTTCGTTTACAATGAAGAGTTCATCCAACCAACGAGAGTAAAGTATGCCTGGAAATCGATCAGCCAGTGTTGAATCTAGCAAATCCTGATATATTAGATGATTAAGACAATTGGTGATGTCGCCCAAAGGCGGGGCACTAGGGCAGATCACATAATTCTGTGTCATAGAATCATAAACAGGCAACTGAATATAGTCGCGACAAATAGTAGCGATTAATCCATGCCCACTACATACATCTGGTAAATTGAGCATCATTCGACTTTTGTCAAACTGTCCTGATTTCAAACTAACCAATATGAGACTCTCAACATTTCGAAGTCCATTTAGAAAGTGGTAATGATGTCTCCTTACATGAGCCATTTTATTAGTCAAGTACAGAGGGATCTTGATGTCTTTTACATGCTTCATTATCAGAATATTACTGAGAGCCTTCAAAAGAAGAGAGTGATCAGGATTACTTGTGGAATATACATGAAGCCACCTAGAACCATTGTCTTCCTCTACGTATTCGGTTGCACAACAACCATCGTTCTTCATGATTCTATTCATTACGGAATCAGGTATTTCCGATATATTATATTTGGAATAGTGAATTTCTGATAATATAGGCGCCTGCTCTTTGAGAATATTAGTCTGTAATATATGTTTTGCATATGGAAGAACGCCCCTATCCATCCAATCAGAATGAAATACAACATCAATTTCTTTAGCTAGCATTAGATTCTGACTGTCCTTAAATTGGATCATAACCATAATCAGAGTGTTCTCTCCTGGAGCTCAATCATTGTTTGTCTAAAATGTGCATCAGATTTGTTTGTCCTACTGTATTCTTAGATGTTGTATCTCAGAATGTTCGGTGGCTTACTGTGTGTGACTCTATTTTATTTAATAGAGTCGTTCTCAAGTCTATGACAAGAGATAGCCCTGCAACTTTAGACTCAGATTACCATCGGCTCTCGCCGACTAACTACCTGGTTCTCAATCCGACTCCATTGTCCGTTGGGCCAATGATCGACTGGTCAACCCGGATCGTGCTCCTAGTAGGTGGATAGACAGGGCGCAAACCACCCCTATTGCTGTTGACTTCTCTGTCCGAGGTAACATAATGTAATGCCCGAGAACCCACCTGTCCGCCCTAAGCTCAGAATAATGCAGAAGCAAAGGACGAGCCTATCGATGAGGATGAACACTATACTTGTTTCCTCTGGCACTTGAGCCTTCTTCTTCTATTAGCTTCTTTTTCTCGAAAGAAGCCTCTAATGGCGCCTTAGCCTATGTTGAGTTGAGACTGGCCTGCCTGCGTGGAATCTAAAAAAACAATGAAATCCATTCACACAAGCTGGACCATTGCCTTCGGCAACGCCCTAATTCCTTTCCTATCTTTCTTCTTTTTCTCAAGGACCTGTAAGAAGAAGCAAATCCCTTTCTTGAATGGCCGAGGAAGAGGCGGCACTGAACAGAACAAGATCCCCCTCTACCTATCCTTGGGGCTGTGCGCATTCTTAAACTTGAGCTGGGTAGGACTCAGGAGAAGGGTGCCTCGGGAGATAAGTAGTTCCTCACCTAAAGCCCTCGTAGAGTCTAAGTAGTGGACCGGAAATATGACATCCTTCCCGCTGTACTAGATAAGGTCTGGTTAAAGCCAGGTGTGCACATTATATTCATTATAGAAGAAGGCAAAGATACTGCCAGCTGTTTCTTATTGGTAAGCTTGCTTTTCGTCGAATGTCTCTAAAGAGTGATGGTGAGTCGAGTAGCATGAATTGTCTATCCAAGGGGTCGCTAATGCGTTATTTGTATAGGATCTCAGTTATTATTGTAAGCTAGATCTACATAATATGCTTCACGCGGAGCCCTTACTTGGTTCGATTGGCATTGAGCTTATCATCCACATAGGGAGAAAGGCCAAGGGCCCAGTGGAGTGAGAAAATGAACTATCCAAATTAAGCTAATCCCGTGTCCAAGTTCAAACCCCACATATGCCCTCTTTGATCTAGTAAGGGGAATGAAAGAAACAGGAATGTTGCACAGTAAAGTGTCAGCACTCATCCCCAAACTCCATAGGCCCCGCAATAGAAAGAGTTTACTTCGGTGCCGGAGAGCCGAAACCGCTAACCGAAACAAGACTCACTTTGACCACAGCCACCCGCACTTGCCTACCCGACTGGCTATTTTAGCTATTCTCTCTTCAACCTTCCTCTAACCTAAAATAGTCGTACCGCTCCCCCTTTAGAGATAGATTTCTTTATTCTCTAAGCTAGCTAAACGCCCGAAACATAATAAGCTAAGCCTCCGTCGATTTAGCCAAAGCAGGCCTGGAGAAAATAATGGGAGTCAGTGTCCCTTAAACGCCTTGTTTCCTCTTCTTTACGGTGGCTTCTTCTTAAATTAAAGAAGATCTCTGCTGCGCTTATGCCTTCAAACCCGAAAACAGTGGTTATTACGACACCAGGTGAAATGCTTTTTCTTCTCTTCCTCCCCTCGACCTATTGAAGTTGCGCTCACCCGCAGCCCTAAGCCCTACAGTTCCTTCGCTTACCGCCTAATCTTAATCTATTGCCCTGCCTCCAAGAGAAGAAATGGCACCAACCGATACAATGGCAGCTAGTTCCAGGGAAGCTGCTTCAATGGAAGTTGGATTGCCTAGTTGCTTTTGAGTTCGATTTGAACTAGTTTCCAAGCTTTTTCTCATCCATGCCTATAAGTCTAATTATCTTTTCCAATCCGAGTGTTCCATCTCTTCTTTTAGGTGCCAAACTATGCTGTAAGAAACCAAAGCATGCTCTAAAAGCGATCTTTCGCCAAGTCCCAGCTGTGGGCCTTTTCTCAGGGGTCATTCCAATGAAAGAGGAATGGAGTGGTTGGTTCCGTTTTAGTTGGGGCATTCTAGGATCTTTTTCTAATGGGCTTTCGTCCCTTCGCCCTAATCTTACTCTCCTTGGAAGGATGAAGAAGCCGCTCTGCCGTCGGATCCGCTCCGCTGAGGTTTTGCTAGGGGCGAATGAGCCTTAAGTTCTAAACAAATCTGAGCTGGAGGGCCCATTTGATCATTCCGACGGTACATCCCTTCCATGGGTAGCAAAAGTGGGTTCAGGGCTACCAATTAGGGCATACAACAAGGCTTCCAGATTCAATTCACTGGGCAGGAGAAGGGAGAAGTTCTACTGGCTTTAGCTTATCACTAAGTGTAGAGCAAGCATGCTAATGCTTGCGGAGAGTGGGGTTTCGGGAATCCATCCTGTCTGTCTTGCGTGTGTTAGCTTCCATCTATGCCCCCTCGAAGGAAGCGGATAACTTGGATAAGGAATCCTTACAACAATTTCACTTTTAAGACGCATTTCTTGAATATGAAACCTACGATTGATGATTGCAAAGATAAGGTGTTTGTGTAGCTAGGTACAATGCGCCCGCCTAGTCCAATCTAGAAATAGAACGCTCTTTGACGAGAAATCCGTCTAGCACCTGTAGCTGGCTTGCTTCACGTCCCGCTGTTTGCTTACGAGTTTGGTAGCGAGCCGAGGCAGACGTTTGTAGATCTTGCCTCGAAGCCTCTTCACAGTTGATAGCATCACCTGCGAGGTATCAGCCTTGCCCCTCATCATTCTTTGAGAATCATAAGGACCCATTCTGGTAGTGCGAAAATCTGCTGCACTGTCTTCACTGCCAAGCTCTAGTAATAGAAAATCAAATCAACTATCTAATCGAGCATCAATCCTAGGAATTTTCTCCTCACGGAGAGAGATCAGAAAGCTTGGCACCGGATTCCGAAGTACCAGTACCGAAGAAAGCAAAAGCTTTCGAGAAAACCCGAGCAGCGACTCCAATGTTTGGTAAAGGGAATGAGCCTAGATACTCAGTGGCTGGAAAAACACATCCATTTGCTCGATTTAACGAAAAAGCGCACAAGTCACGCTCGCCTGTTAGAAGTGATTTTAGGAGGAAGTTGGATTGGTATTTTCTACTGGATTTGTGCCTATAGACCAAAGATAAAGTCTCTCTCTCGCATAGCCGGAAAAGTAAGTACATAGTGTAGAGAGAAAGAAATAGAATCTCGTGTCGACTTGGAAGTCAATAGTAAATCACAGGCAGTATGCCCTATTTTAAAACATGCAATGAGGGTACGAGCAACACTCCCCAAACTTGGCATGACTCATCGCCATCTTGTATTCATGATCTTACCTCGCCTTGGTCACAAATGCATAGCATAGGATCGAGTGGATCGGCACCCAATAGGCCATATTTTCCTATCTTTGATGGGGACAATTCAAATCTATTAAAGTATAGTGATAGTTCACACATTAGCAATTAGCACTGCCTCAAAGCAAACCTAGTTCACACGAGTGGATTCTTTCACAGCGTGCCTTTATTTACGCTAAAAGCAGTCTCATCAGCAGTGAAAGAACAACTTCCTAGCCGAATCAAAAGTTTCTGAAGTCAAACCTAGCGGCCTTGCAATGATAAGTAGTCCAGTCTAAGAAGAAGTGTTGTGATAATCAAAAATACTAGCCGAAAAAGCGGTTCCATTCGAATACTCTGCTGCGAGAAAGAGGTAGATCTTATTAATCGACAATCTGAAAGTCTTTGTCATAAAGGGACATAAAGAAATAAAACAACAACAGGTCTTTGCAATACATCAGTATTCTTCTACAACAAGAAGAAGAGGCAATACATAAGTATTATTCATAAAGGCAATACATGAGATATCTCTACACACCACACCTTCACTTGATACATGAGATATCTCTACACACCACACCTGAAAAGAAAATACTGAACAATACAATACTTATGCTCACTACACTCTTGATCAGGAAGTACCAGCTCCTCATAAGTGAGACAACAGAACAGAAGTCGAAGCTACCGGATTCACGCCCGCTAAGAAAACCTCTTCTTCTTTAGATCCTGAAAAAACGAAAATAAGTAAGAAGGAGCAGTAGTAGTAGGAAGACTTAAGTGACTTCGTTCATTTACGTTGAGATAGACGAGTAACTACCTTTTTCTTTTTTTTCCCACCGTGGTGGGGTGGGCAGCCGCCACGATGAGCGATTGCTGTTCTTCCAGCAGCGCCTTCTTCCTGTTTTCAAGAATGCGGATTTTTTTCTTCAGACTCACTATATGAGTTGGTATATAAGAAGATGGATTGACGGAACCTAAAAACATAGGCCACCAGATGCCATCCAGGCTTTCCTGTAATTGGCGCTTATTGTTTTCTATATCTTGAATTTCTACAGGAATGCTTGCAAGTCTTGCAGCGATATCCATGGCTTTGACTCTTTCTTTCTTGTCCCGCAAAATAGAGAGTGCGCCGAAGCTTCTATTTATAGGCGAGCCAGCAGAATAATTTCTTATTAGAAGTCCTTTTTTTAATAGACTGTAACATAGATAATTTGCCCAGAATTCATGTCCTCCATTAGTGCGAAAAAGAATGAATCCCTTGAGTCCGGCCCCCCCCCGGGTATCGACACGCGGCTTAATCCCGATCACATCCTGAGGCAATAATAGAGCGAATAATTCAGAGAGTACTCCACCACGAGCAGCGAAAGCACGCTCAGCCAATCCTCACTCGACGGCTCCGTCCTTGCTTAGGAAAAAGCCGAACCACTCGCAGATGGATCTTTTTTTTATACCTTTTTCATTACTGACGAACCGGTCGTTCGCATATGTCACTGATAGTTAAGCTATTCGGCTAGCTCTCGAATCAATAGACCACCGATTTCTTTCTCAGTCGATGGGAGTGAAATTCCTCTCATTTCCGAATGGTCTATGGGGCAGAAGCTATAATCCTCACTTTTTCCTAGCGTCTAGACACCACCTATTAGTAAATCAAGAAAGCATTTCACATCGTCTGCGTGCATCAATTATTGCTGCTTTCCGAAGATAGACTGAATGCTGAATGAAGAGAAGACTTATCTCCCGCCGTTGCTCGAGCCCGAACTGCCGCTGTAGTGCAATGGGTCTTTCAAGGATCGAATTGGGCGTGATCTGGCCTTCATCCTCGAGGAGATCCTGGACCTTCACATGAACACATTCAACGGGTCGATACCAGCAGCTTTTGGTAACCAGTCTCGGCTCTAGCACCTTTCTGCAAGCCAGAATAACCTCACTGGATCAATATTCCCGGGAATAACAGCGTTGGTGAACCAGTTGACACTTGATCTCTCATCAAACAGTTTGGTGGGGCCAATACCTAGGGAGATTGGTCAACTGGAAAATCAGGAATTGCTAATTTAGAGACAGAATGGTCTTAGTGGAAGCATTCCAGAAGAGATTGGTAACCTGAAGCTGCTAAAAGTTCTTCAACTCCCCGGATGCAAGTTCACAGGCACCATCCCTTGGTCAATTGGTGGTCTCAAAAGTTTGAAGGAACTTGATATATCAGAGAACAACTTCAATGCTGAACTGCCAACATCTGTCGGTGAGCTGGGCAATCTAACTCGGCTGTTTGCAAAGGTGCTGGGCTCAGTGGGAGCATACCAAAAGAGCTTAGTAACTGCAAGAAGCTTACGCTCATAAATCTGTCCTTCAATGCCTTCACAGGCTCTATCCCTGAAGAACTTGCAGATTTAGAAGCTATTGCCACATTTTTCGTTGAAGGACTTTCGGGTCATATTCCAGATTGGATACGGAACAGGGCGAGTGTTCGATCCATATCTCTTGCAGAAAACATGTTCAGTGGGCCTCTGCCAGTGCTGCCATTGCAGCATCTTGTTAGTTTCTCTGCAGAAACCAACCAGCTCTCAGGTTCTATCCCAGCCGAGATATGTCAAGCCAACTCTCTGCAGTCACTCATATTGCACAATAACAATCTGACTTGGAGTATTATAGATACATTCATTTAAAGGATGCAAGAACCTCACAGAGCTGAACTTGCTAGGTAACCGTCTTAATGGTGAGATACCAGATTACTTGGCTGAGCTACCGCTAGTAAAACTGGAATTGTCCCAAAACAATTTCACGGGAATGCTGCCTTGTGGGAGTCATCAACCATTTTGGAGATCCGTTGGTGTCCACAGGTTCGAACTCTCTTTACCCAAAGTAGTATATCGGAATGGCTTTTTTACTAAGCACTACCAGAAGCCCTCCGCAGGCATCCCAGGTAGAAACGTGGCTGCATCCTCACACACACACAATAGCGCGTAGGTAGGTGGTCGAATGATCGATCGAACTGAGTGAGTGGTGTGCCTGACATTGGAATCCGTACGTTACCTTCCTCATTGTCTTAGCTTGAAAAAATAATCTCAACAGAGGGCTTTAGAGTCTACGACCGATGAATGCCTTGGCCCTCCCTCGTTAAGATATGTTATCCGGACCAACTCCCACGTAGAAAACCAAGAGCAGTGAGTTACAAAACCAAGAGCAGTTAGAATCGCGTAGCTGCGTGCCCCTTTTTCTGACTAGCTTCTTGTTCAAAGCATTTCAGGCACGAGCACACCTGATGAACTCAGAAACCTACTATGGAATCAATCAACCCATCGCACCCGAGTGCTCTGCTCTCCAAGCTCTGCGCAGGTGTTTTTACATGGGCTGTCCCCGAACGAGGGCTTGCTATCAAAGTAGGTGGATTGGTCTGTGGTGCTCACTAAACCTGCTATTGGACGGGATCAGACATAGGTCTTAGATGATCTCGATCTTGAAGAAAGCATAACTAATGTCATTTTAAGAGAAAGATGGCACTATGGATTGAAGGTAGCTTTTTCTCCATATGGGAAATCAAAACTTCATTTGATTGAGCGCTATAGGTTAAGTTGGTTGGTTAGTGTATCACGACCGGGGACACCTGGCACTGACTCATTCCTGTCTTCTTCAAAACC